ATTGGCGAATACAACCAACTATCATTAAGAATTTCATCTTTGGACCAAAAACAAGCAAGAGGTGGAATACCACAAAGAGAAAGCGTACCCACCAAAAAAGCCGTTTTTGTGATTGGTACATGCTTTTTTAAACCGCCCATAAGAACCATATTCTGGCTTTTATCTGGAGAATAGCCAACAATGGATTCCATTGAATGAATAATGGATCCGGAGCCTAAAAACAACAATGCTTTTGAATAAGCATGAGTAATCAAATGAAATAAAGCAGCTCGATAAGAACCCATACCTAGAGCTAGCATCATATAACCCAGTTGAGACATTGTAGAATAAGCTAAACTTCTTTTAATATCTTTTTGAGCAAGGGCTAAAGTAGCTCCTAATAGTACTGTTATTATACCTATCAAAGATATCAAATTCATTATGTAAGGTGTGATTACAAAAAGAGGAAGAAGCCGAGCTACAAGAAAAATGCCCGCGGCTACCATAGTAGCGGCATGGATAAGAGCGGAAATAGGAGTGGGCCCTTCCATGGCATCAGGTAACCATACATGAAGGGGGAATTGCGCGGATTTAGCAACTGCACCAGCAAATAAGAGAAAGGAACACAAAGTAACAAATAAAAAATGAACTTGATTATTATTATCAATTAAGTTATTCACTATTTCGAACAAATCCCTAAATTCAAAACTACCCGTTATCCAATAAAGACCTAAAATTCCTAATAATAAACCAAAATCCCCTACACGATTAGTTACAAAAGCTTTTTGACAAGCAGTTGCTGCAATAGGTCGCGTGAACCAAAAACCTATTAATAGGTAAGAACACATTCCAACTAATTCCCAAAAAATATAAATTTGTATCAAATTAGAACTAGTAACTAATCCTAACATTGAGGTATTGAAAAAACTCAGATAAGCAAAAAATCTTAAATATCCTTGATCATGAGACATATAATTATCACTATAAAAAAGAACCAAAATTCCAACAGTAGTAATTAATATTAACATAATAGAAGCAAGTGGATCGATTAAGTGACCGAACTCTAAAGAAAAATCATTATTAATGGTCCAAGACCATACATATTGATAGATAAAACTTCTATTTATTTGTTGAATAGAGAGATAGACGGAAAGAAGCATAACCATGCTTAACAGTAAAATGCTAGGAAAAGACCAAGAAAGAATCACTTCAAAAATTACATATTCCATATAAAGATACAAATTACATAGAGTAAATACAAATTACATTATAAAATAAAGATACAAATTACATAGAGTAGATACAAATTACATATTCCATATAAAAATACAAATTACATATAAAGATACAAATTACATATAAAGATACAAATTACATATAAAGATACAAATTACATAGAGTAAATACAAATTGCATATTCTATATAAAGATAAAATAAAGATAAAGAATAGCTTCAGCTTCAAAAAGAACTATTCTATTATCTTATCAAAAGTAATTCTACTCCACTTTCTAAAGTAATTATCTTATAAAAAAGATAAAAAAATAACAAAATACAACAAACAAGGAGGTTTGTGATGGTTAATCTCGTATACGTATGCATGAAGATAAACAATTCCGTGGTTATGGTCGGACTCTATTATGGATTTATTAGCGCATTTTCCATCGGGTCCTCTTACCTGTTCCTTCTCCGACCACGGTTTTTGAACGACGATCCAGACGCAATCGAAAAGAAGGCATCAGAAACTGCAGGTTTTTTTACAGGACAACTTTTGATATTCATATCAATCCTTTATGGGCCTCTGCATCTAGCGTTAGGTAGACCTCATACAATCCTTTTACTACTTGCACCGTATTTTTTCTTTCATTACTTATTCAGCAATAGCGGTCAATGGCCGAGCCAGCGTTTTGCTTTCCCATTGCTCACTAAGTCAATGCGGAATCGTAGGTTTCAATTGGTATTCCTGAATAATTTGCTTTTTCAATTATTCAGCCTTAGCTTGTTGGGAAGGCCAATGTTAACCCGATTAAGCTACATTTATATCTTTCGATGCAACAATAAGATGTTATTTGTCCTAAGTAGCTTTGTTGGTTGGTTAATTGGTCATATTTTAGTCCTGAAATGGGCTGGATTGGTATTTGTTTGGCTACTTCAGGTTATTAGATCGAAGACAATGAAGTACATTACATGTAATGTACTTATTCCAGCGACTAAGTACATTATCGAAAAATGGCGAAATTCTTTTGTTGCTGGTTTAATTCGTGAGATTTTAGCCATGAAACAGGTTGAATCGGCATTAGTTAGGATAAAGAATTCTAAGTTATTAGACGATGCACGGTGGTGGATAAGGGGTTCTTCGCTAATAAGCGGCCTAAAAATTAACATTCGCTTTTATGCTAGGTTGATACTTCGTGGATTTGAGAATGTGTACGTGGGAGCAAAATTCAGACAGGATATGGAGCACCTCTTTAGTATTATCTTATTTGCTATCTTTCTTTTATATTTAGATCAAACACCCCTTTTGTATGCAGACCCGGCCGACAAAAAATTACAACTTCAAAGAAAACTATCGAACGAAACCCAAGCTGCCAGAGAAGAGAAGAAACTTGAAGAAAGACTAACGAAAAAATTCGAAGCGCAAAGGAGAGCGCAAAGGGCAGCACAAAGGCAAGCTCTGCAAGAATTCAAGCAAGGTGTGGTAGAAAGCTATCTGGCAAAGCAAGTTGCGAAAGACGCGAATCAAATACAAGCTCAGAAAGACGAGAAGCAAATACAAGCTGAGCAAAAAGCGAGGCGAATCCGAGCTGAGCAAGTTGTGCAATACACATTTTGGCTAATCGAAGCTCAGCGAAGAGAGATGGAAATCGAAGCTGCGCGAGCTATGCAGGAAGCATATAAGGGAATGCTTGCTGCGCAAGAAGGATATGTGGAAGAGGGGGTGCAAGAGAAACAAGAGGGATTCCCCGAAGAACTTATTTCTCCTTCGCCTATTTTTCATTCGGAAGAAAGGGAAGAGAATCCGAAGTTATTAATATTGAAAGAAAAAATATCAATATTGAAAAAAAAAATATCAATATTGAAAGAAAAGAACGATTTATTCTCGTTTGAAATCCCTATTATCACTTCTCTTTTTGACCCGCAAAAACCACTCCGTCCATTACGATATATAAAAACGTGTGCTGGCGTTGAAAAGGCTGTCAAAAATGAGATGTCACAATATTTTTTTTATGCATGCCGAAGCGATGGAAAACAAAGAATATGTTTTACATATCCACCCAGTTTGGCAACTTTCTGGGAAATGATACAAAGAAAAATGGCTTCGAGGTTCCCACGAATCTATGCTAAAGCTAAATGGCGGGCTCTTAGGTGGTCTGCTCCTGGGAGTTATAGACAGTGGATTTCTCGCAATAAAAAAAAAAAGAACAGCCTGAGTACAGAATTTCAAAATCGAATTAAAACTTTAGATAAAAAAAAAAGTCTGCTAAATGTCCTCGCAAGAAGGAAAAGATCTAGCCTGCTAAATGTCCTCGCAAGAAGGAAAAGATCTAGCCTGCAAAATGTCCTCGAAACAAGGAAAAGGTTGTGTAATTATAAAACTAAAAAAGAATACTTGCCTGAAATAGCCGATCCTTTTTTGACCGGAGCGCTTCGTGGAAAGAGCGACCCTGAAGTCGACGATGGCGGAAGGAAGACAAGCGATTTGATAAAGGTTGTTTTCTTAAAGAATAATATTACAATGGCAACGCTCCGAAATAAGAATGATGATGACTTGCGGGAACAAAAAAATGCCATAGCCCTACTAAGCAGGATGAAAAACCCGGTAAATAAGCTTCACCTACTTTTTGTTAACGAGAGAGATTATCCCTTCGTGAAAACGTTAGTAAATAGAATTAATGGCCCTGCAGTACCAAAAAAAAAGAAAAAAATTTCCAAAAGCAAACAAAAAAAAGTCAAAAGCAAACAAAAAAAAGTCAAAAGCAAACAAAACGAAATCAAAAGAAAAGTAAACGAAATCAAAAGAAAAGTAAACGAAATCAAAAGAAAACAAAACGAAAGCTACCCACGAGGAGTCAAATTCGGCGCAACCCCAAAAACCGAAATCAACCCACACGGAATCAGATTCGACGCAGCCACAATCGAAAAGTATTCATTCGCCACAGGCTATAGCTATAGCCCGCCATCTTTTGATGACATTCTTTTTCATGCTTTTGTAACGGAGCCCCAAAGAAATAAAAAAGCAGTTATTGAACTAGAAGAAGAAATCAATAAAAAAGTTCCTCGATGGTCATACCAATTAATCGACGAGTTGGAACAACTGGAGGGAGCCGAGGGAGAGACTCAGTTCTCGGATCATGAGATTCGAATACTCCCATTCAAACGTGTAGCGGTGTTTACTGAGAAGGATTCGAAAAAACGGAAGCCGTTGATAGATGAGCAGGGTAATTTTGTGCGGCATCGAAAAACATATGCGATACGTTTTTTAGGCCATATGTCCGATTTTCGTCGAGGCCTAATCAAGGGATCCGCGCGTCAGGACAGACGTAAAGCATACGTTTGTCGCACAACTCAAGTAAATGCACGCTCCCCGCTTTTCGCTTTGGGCCCCCGCACTTTTTTGGATGGTTTGGTTAACTTAGCCGTGCAGGTGAAATTCTTTTATGAAACCCGGATAAAAGGGGAAAAAATAGTGGATGACGATGACGATAACGAGAAAGATGAATTTAAAGTGATGATTCCGGATACGAAGTCGATTGTGGCTGAGACGAGGGAAATGCTGAAACAGGCGGGGGCCGAAGACGGGCAATCCTACGAAGACGTCGAGGATGATATACGAATTGAGAATGTAACGGAAATGTGGGAGAACATTGACTATGGTCAAGTCATAAGAACTTTCATATTATTACTGCATATTTTTCTTAGAAAAAAGGTTGTATTCCCTGCATTCATAATAGGGAAAAATATAGCCCGTATGTTATTATTGCAAGCTACCGAGTGGAAAATAGACTTCGCCCGTTTGAAGAGAGAAAGGTATGCTATATGCACCTATAATGGTATGAAAGTCTCAGAAAAAATCGCCTTCGACCAATTCCCACCAGACTGGGCCGATGACGGTATTCAGATACTGGTCACCAACCCTTTTTACCTTAAACCTTGGTACAGATCTAAGACGCGATCCATTCAAAAAGATCCGAAGAAAGAAAAAGGTCCGAAGAAAGAAAAAGGTCCGAAGAAAGAACCTTGGTACAGACGATTCTTTTTTCAAAAAGATCCGAAGAAAGAAAAAGGTCCGAAGAAAGGCAAAGCGCAATTCGAAGGGGACCGAGGGGTTCGTTTTTTAACAAGTTTTGGGATCTTAACCGACCGTCCTTTCGGTGATCTAATAACCCCGGATTGGGGAGTCTTTTTTAATCCCATTAGAAACGAACTCAAAAAGAAAATTCGCCAATTTGAAAAGAAACATTCTATAATTCTAAGCAAACGTTTTCGAAACGTCTTAAAAAAAACAAAAAAATGGTTCATCAAAAGCTTTCTATTTCTAAAAAGAGCTCGTTTAAAAAGACACCCAATTGAATTATCTGGAGGAAGAGAAACCCCGGAGTTCACTCGTTCTCAAAAAGACATAGATAATCTTAAAAACGAACAAGATTTTAGAATGAGTAGGAATCCTAGGATTAGCGAATCGTTGTTGCAAGGTCCAGTTAGAGCTTTGAAAGATGATTCATTACCAGAAGAAAAAGTGGCGGATCCAGAAAAAGAACCGTCGGATCTGGATAATGAACTAAGAGCAGTCTGGGATGAGATAGATAAAGTTACAAAAGAAAGAAAGAAAATAGTTTTCACTCCTAAACCCGATTCTCCTGATAAACTCGTACAAGCAAAAAAAAATATTTTAAAGAAATTAGAAAGAATAAAGTCTCGCCGACACAAATTTTATTTTCTAAGAATCCGAAAATCCTATTATGTTCTACTATTTTTCATTAAAAGGATATCCCGCAATATTAAAAGGATATACCTCAATCCCCTTGAACGTGCCATTTCTATTCGCAAGATCCATCCACAACGTTTTTTTGAATTTTCAAAAAAAATGATTGAAAAATCCATTGGCATTGGCAAGACTGAAACAAATAAAGAAACAGTGTATAAAACAAAGAAAAAAAAGAAAAAAAAAAATCCCTTTATTTCGATTTTTAAAGAGTCGCTTTATGATAAAGATATTAGGATTTCTGAGAATGATATTAAGCTTGGGGATACTTGGAATGGCTATAAGTATAAGAGAAAGAAGGCAACAGATACTTCGGACTTAGCCTCTATGTCCCAAGCATATGTATTTTACAAATTATACCAAACCCAACAAACCCAACTTATTCACTTAGATAAGTTAAGATATGTTCTTCAATATGACGGAACATCCCGTTTTCTTAAGAAAGAACTAAAGGATTATTTTGAAGCACAAGAACTCTTTCATTCGAAATTAAAACATAAAAATAGTTTGAATTCCGGCAAAAATCAATGGAAAAACTGGTTAAAGGCTCAGCATCAATATAGCGTATCTCCCATTATATGGAATAGCTTAAGCCCCCAAAAATGGCGAACTAAAGTCAATCAAGAACGTATGGACGAAAATACAGACTTAAATAAAAGGTATTCTAATGAAAAACGAAAACAATTCTTTGAAGCAAATTCATTAGACGATGAAGAAAATGTAGTCGAGACTTACCTAGGTCAAAGGGCCGGGGATATTAAGAACTCTATAAAATCCTATAGCTATGACCTTTTTTCCTATCAATCTATTAATTCCGAAGATAAGTATGTATGTATAAATAATAAACAAAAAAATTCTTACAATTACAATAGACGGAAAGTGAATTTAGTTGATAGTCCAGAAGGTATTGCTCTTAGCAATCAGTTTTTAGTACAAAATGATCTTCTGGATCTGTATACGTTTCCAGACCGCAAATATGTTCCTTGGAGACTTTTCCCTGGTAGTTTAATTGGTGGAAACGATAAAGACAAAGACCGGTTTGTTAAGATGTGGACCGCGACAAATAGTGGTAATGCTGTTAAGTACTGGACCGCGGCAAATGGTAATACCAGTATTAAGCCTGGGGTTTTTTGGACTTTTCAAAATTCTCAAAGAACTAAAAAACAAAACCCACTTTTTGATTGGCGGGGAATGAATACAGAACTACCAAATAGGTGCATCTCGGATCTGAAAGGTTGGTTCTTCTTCTCGGAGTTGCTCAAACTGGATCTTAGGTATCAAGTAAAACCGTGGATCCTATCAAAAAATTTACTTTTTGAAAATTTAATTTTTGAAAATCAAGAAGAAAATCCAAATCTTATTCAAGATCCTATTGAAGATGGAAGGCAAAATGTTATTCAAAATGAAAATGCTATTCAAAATCTTATCGATTTTTTTCTTGAAAAAAAAAACAGTCCAAAGGATACAAACCAAGAATTGCACGCGCAAGCGAAAGCGAGAATTTGGGATGCACTTGTAGCGAGTTTAAAACAAAAAAGAGAGCAAAAAGAGAGAAAAAATAAACGAATAGCGCAACTAATAGAGAAAAAAAAACAAAAAGAAATAGAGAAACAAAAGAGAAAAATAGAGAAACAAAAGAAAAAAAAAGAGAAAATAGAGAATGCAAAAAAAAAAATAGAGAATGCAAAAAAAAAAATAGAGACTGAAGAAGAAAAAATAGAGAAAGAAAAGAGAAAAAAAGAGAGAAAAAACGAGAAACTAAAAAAAAAAGTAGCGAAGAATATAGAGAAACTAAAAAACAAAGTAGCGAAGAATGTAGCGAAGAATATAGAGAAACTAAAAAAACAAAGAGCGAAGAATATAGCGAGAATGGAAGAAGAAGACAAAAAAGCGAGAAAAAAAAGAAAAAGAAAAGTACAAGTACAAGAAAACAAAATTCCTTACACAGCCTTTGGATCAGACAAATGGCAACGGCCCATCGCGGAATACCCAAAAAGCGGGGATATCCGTAATTTTCAAGTGATATTGCCGGAGGATGATGCTGAGGACGATGAGGAGGACCGATTGGACGAACTCAAATTGAATGCCTACGAATTGAGTAGAATCCAGAAAATTACAGATGAGAAAAGGATGAAAAGAAATTTGCTAAGCTCTATCAAAAGGGAAAGACTGAAAATGGAGTTTTCGACAAGAAACAATAGTCTTGCGACCATTATGCTTACCCACGGAATATTCAGTATCGAACCACTTCGTATATCTAGACAAAATCAGGACGCATCATTTTTGATCTATCAACTGATAAAGATTTCCTTGGTTGAGCAGCTTGATCCCTACGATCATAATGATAGTTTCGAACTTACTGAAAAATACAGAGCCCGAAGAAATTTTTTTATGCCTAAGACCAATGCGGAAACTATGCACAAAAGTGATTCTGATTTGTTTGTTCCCGAAACTATTTTATCCACCAAACGGCGTAGAGAATTGCGAATTCTAATTTCTTTCTATTCGAGAAGGGGAAAAAGAAAAAATCGTATCTATAAAAATCCAGTATTTTGGAAATACGTAAAAAACTGTGGTGAAGTTGTGGATAACAGCGAAAAAAAGAAAAAGAAACTAATAAAATCATTTCTTTGGCCTAATTATCGATTAGAAGATTTAGCTTGTATGAATCGATATTGGTTTAATGCGCAGAATGGGAGCCGTTTCAGTATGCTAAGGATACGTATGTATCCGCGATTGAAAATTCGTTAAGGATACCCTTTTTTATATCCATTCTATACCCTATTTGATATCTGAAACAACGAGATGCATTGGATTTCCATTCCGGTATCGGAATGGAAATCCAATGCACAGACCACTATCGATTAGATCTATAAATAAATGAACAGAATCGTATTTTTTCTTTTCTTTTGTTTCTTTTTATTTTCTGTGTTTTGAGTGTCAAAATATACCATGCTTTCAGATTACTATTTCAACCAACTCGTAAATTGGATTGATGAACTTTATTTGATAAAATGATTTCATAAGTTGAGAAAATTCGGAGTTCCTAAAGAAATTAGATTCTTATATATATATAAAAAAAAAAAAAAAAATGACTAGCATTATTCTTACTGATTGGTAAAATTCATTTAGTTCAAAAAGAAAAAAGGACGATAGAATATTTTTTTATGGTAAAAAAGGCATTCATTTCCGTTATTTCACAAGAAGAAAACAGGGGGTCTGTTGAATTTCAAGTAGTTAGCTTCACCAATAAGATACGAAGACTTACTTCCCATTTGGAATTCCACAGAAAAGACTTTTTATCCCAGAGGGGTCTACGTAAAATCCTGGGAAAACGACAACGCCTGCTGTCTTATTTGTCAAAGAAAGACAAAGTCCGTTATACAGAATTAATTAGTCAGCTAGATATCCGAGAATTAACAACTCGTTAATTTGAACAAGAACTTGAATTATTTCATTTCTTAGATCTTGAATTTTGATGAAATTTTTTTTGTTTTAAGCAATTCATGAAAGAAAGAATTGAGGAATAACCTATGAATGTAACAACGACAAGAAAAGACCTCATGATAGTCAATATGGGACCTCACCACCCATCAATGCATGGTGTTCTTCGGCTCATCCTTACTCTAGACGGTGAAGATGTTATTGATTGTGAGCCAATATTGGGTTATTTACACCGAGGGATGGAAAAAATTGCGGAAAACCGAACTGTTATACAATATCTGCCTTATGTAACACGGTGGGATTATTTAGCGACTATGTTCACAGAAGCAATAACCATAAATGGACCCGAACAGTTGGGGAATATTCAAGTACCTAAAAGAGCAAGTTATATCAGAATAATTATGTTAGAGTTGAGTCGTATAGCTTCTCATCTCTTATGGCTTGGCCCTTTTATGGCGGATATTGGTGCACAGACTCCCTTTTTCTACATTTTCAGAGAAAGAGAATTAGTATATGATCTATTTGAAGCTGCCACCGGTATGAGAATGATGCATAATTATTTTCGTATCGGAGGAGTGGCGGCCGATCTACCGTAT